CTTTGATACGATATTCGCAACAATCTGATTTTCGTCGAGACATAATCAAAGGTTCAATGCGAGCCCAAAGATGTAAAACAGTTATTTGGGAACTTTTTCAAGCAAATGCACATTCTCCGCTTTTTTTGGACAGAATAGACAAATCACACCCTTTTTTTTTTGATATCTCCGAACTGATAAAACTCATTTTTAGAAATTGTATAGGAAAGGGAGCAGAATTCAAAATTTCAGATTATACAGAAGAAGAAATAAAAGAAAGGGAAAAAAAGGAAAAGGACAAAAAAGAAGAGAACAAAAGAAAAGAGAAAGCGCGGATAGAAGTAGCAGAAGCCTGGGATACCATTCCATTTGCTCAAGTAATAAGAGGTTCCATGTTAATAACTCAATCGATTCTTAGAAAATATATTATATTACCGTCATTGATAATAGCTAAAAATATTGGCCGTATGCTATTATTACAATTTCCTGAGTGGTCTGAGGATTTAAATGAATGGAATAAAGAAATGCATGTTAAATGCACCTATAATGGTGTTCAATTATCAGAAACAGAATTTCCGAAAAATTGGTTAATAGACGGTATTCAAATAAAGATGCTATTTCCTTTCTGTCTGAAACCCTGGCACAGATCTAAGCCACGGTCCTCTCATATAGATCGAATCAAAAAGAAAGGACAAAAAGATGATTTTTTTTTTTTAACGGTTTGGGGAATGGAAGCTGAACTTCCTTTTGGTTCTCCCCAAAAACGGCCTTCCTTTTTTGAACCCATTTTTAAGAAACTCGAAAAAAAAATTGGAAAATTGAAAAAAAAGTATTTTATATTTCTAAAAGTTTTAAAAGAAAGAACAAAATTTCTAAATATCTCAAAAAAAACAAAAAAATGGATTATCAAGGGCATTCCGTTTTTAAAAAAAATAAAAAAAGAACTCTCAAAAGTAAATCCAATTCTATTATTTAGATTGAAAGAAATATATAAATCAAGCGAAACTAAAAAAAAAAAAGAAAAAGATTCTATAACCCGCAATCATATAATTCATAAATCCTTTAGTCGAATTCAATCTACATATTGGACAAATTTTTTACTGACAGAAAAAAAAATGAAAGATCTGACTGATAGAACAAGCACAATCAGAAATCAAATAAAAAGAATTACAAAAAATAAAAAAAAAGTGACTCCAGAAATAAATGATAGTCCTAATAAAACAAGTTATAATGCTAAAAGATTGGAATCACCAAATTGGCAAATATTAAAAAGAAGAAATACTCGATTAATCCGTAAATTACATTATTTTATAAAATTTTTCACTGAAAGGATATACGCAGATATCCTTCTATCTATTATTAATATTCCCAGAATTAATATACAACTTTTTGTTGAATCAACAAAAAAAATGATTGATAAATCCATTTACAATAATAAAAAAAATAAAAAAAGAATTAATAAAACAAATCAAAATAAAATGAATTTTATTTCGACTATAAAAAAGTCACTTTATAATATTAGTAATAAGAATTCACAGAATTTTTTTGACTTATCCTCCTTGTCACAAGCATATGTATTTTACAAAATATCACAAACACAAGTTCTTAACTTGTATAAGTTAAGATCTATTCTTCAATATCACGGAACGTCTTTTTTTCTTAAGACTTCAATAAAAGATTATTTTGGAAAACAAGGAATAATTCATTATGAATTAAGACATAAGAAACTTCGGAATTCTGGAATAAATCAATGGAAAAACTGGTTAAGAGGTCATTATCAATACCATTTATCTCAGATTAGATGGTCTAGATTAATAGCAGCAAAATGGAAAAATAGAATCAATAAATGTCGTACAATTCAAAATCAAGATTTAAACAAAGAGAATTCATATGAAAAAGATCTATTAATTCATTACAAAAAACAAAACGATTACGAAGTATATTCATTACCAAATCAAAATGAGAATTTTCAAAAATACTATAGATATAATCTTTTATCTTATAGATCTATTAATTATGAAAATAAGAGGGACCCATATATTTATGGATCACCATTCCAAGTAAATAAGAATCGAGAGAGTTTTTATAATTACAACACACATAAACATAAGGGCAAATTTTTTGATATACTAGGGGATATCCCTATCAAAAATTATTTAGGAAAAAGTGATATTATGTATATGGAAAAAAATCCGGATCGAAAATATTTTGATTGGAAAATTCTCCATTTTTGTCTTAAAAAGAAAATCGATATTGAGGCCTGGATCAAGATCGATACCAACAAGAATAAAAATACTAAAACCGGGACTAATAATTATCAAATAATTGATAAAATTGATAAAAAAGATCTTTTTTATCTTACGATTCCTCAGGATCAAGAAATCAATTCACCCAATCAAAAAAAAATATTTTTTGATTGGATGGGAATGAATGAAGAAATACTAAGTCGTCCTATATCGAATCTGAAACTTTGGTTCTTCCCAGAATTTGTACTACTTTATAATGCATATAAAATGAAACC